CACTACAAGTGAAGGAGATACACGATTTAAAAAATGGAAAATCCAATATTTCAAAATTGTATCTATAATGACTGGAAAAGTGGAAACGAGACCGGATATAACTTGCTCATTATGAGCAAATCCAAAATCTTTGTAGACCAAACCAATCATTAGTTCCCAACCATGAGGCGAGTGGAATCCAATACACAAATCAGTTAATAAAAGAATAGAAAAAGCTTTTATTGTGTCGCTTAAGTTATAGAAGAATTCCTGAACCCAAGAATTAAGAATGACAAGTTCTTCATTACCCAGAATAGAATAAGCACTTAGAATAGTGAAACAGATTATATTTGTTGAGAAATGCAAAATGATATGGATATGATCTTGATTGTGCATTCTGACCAATTGTATCGTTTCTTTGTAGATTCCTATAGGAATCTTTTGTATATGTGTCTCCGAATACTCCTTTATCAGTTCGTCCAACAGGAACAGTTCTTCTAATTCTATAAATCTTTCTAGAACCTTCTTCTCTTGAATATCATTCAAAAAGGTTTCGGATTGCCTGGTATTCCACCAATTAATAACCCAAGATTCAAGACTTTTATTAAATGAGAGAGAGATCCCCCAGGGCAGAAATACTATAGATGCAAGATATGGGAAGGGAGTCAATGCTTTCCTTTTTGGCACTTTCAATCTATGAATTGTTAATGAACCTGCTTGATTCGTCGACTCTGTCTGATATTTCTATGAAGTACAAGTTCTATAACAAGGTATGGAACCTATTGATCTATTTCCCATTGTGTAATTGTTTAGTCCTTGGCTCTAGAAAGAATATAGAATAAGGGTCTATTTCGAATGAAGAGATAATGAAATATTGTTTCCAGCTATCTCAATTGGTCAAATTCGGACCAATTACATCTTCATTTGTTGCATTCAACGAATGCCCGAAAGAACCACTTGAAGTAACAAACATGAATATTATTCGTATTTCGAGACGGAAGAGCTCCCCTTGGCTCAATCAATTATTTCGAAATGTTTCACTGATTACCCACAGCCCAGGAGAGGGAATATCTCTGAAAAATACGTATGATGAAATCCGAAATGAAATGACTGGCGAAACGGGAAATAAATTGGATGGTTATGAGAGATCCAATCATTTAGTCATCAAGGAACAAAAGAGAGGATAAAAAGAAAGATCAATTCACAAAAGAGAGAGAATTGACAAGATATGATCCATTTGTATCTAACGTATCCATTCGAAATATTGGGCCTCAAAATATGAATTAGGTACTTTGAAATATTCTGATATCTGTGATGAATACATACTTATTAGACTTGGTTTGTTACGAATATGAAAGAATTGAGTTGAGTTCCATACGCATGAAAAATCATTTTGGTGAACAAAAATTGCTTCTTATTATGCTTGTTCCGTATACGTCCGCGCGCTCTATTCTATGGGCCGCAGCAGTATTTCCAGTGCAATGGAACGGGGGAAATAGAATCTAACAAGTTTTGCTCGAACGGGCGTTCGGAAAAAAGATGAATATCAATTCTCTTCCAAATTTTCTGAAAAAGAGGATTACAAGGTTCCGGTTCCCTCCCTCATGCGGAGAAAGCATTCATTCCTCGCTCGATTCATTTCAAAATACTTCAATTGGTACGCGCAAGAAATAGGCCCATTCAGCAGCTTTTTGTTCAATTTCTAATGGACTTAAATTCTCATCAGTACGAGTCAAGGGAATGTCTCCCCGGCCTCTGATTTCCATATAAAGGACACGGCGAGGATAAAGACCCTCTTTAACTTCCATTCTGATCGACTGGATATCTCTCATACGGAATCGAAGGAAGATGCGGCGATTTATTCCAGGAAATCCCCAACGAAAAATGCACACTATTCCTTCTTTTCGATCGAATCTGTCATAACCACTACCTACATTCCACGAAATTGTGCACCACAAATAGGAGCTAATGAACAGACCTGCGATACCATAGAAACACATCACGATACCTTGTGGAAAAAAAAGGATTTGCTGAGACGGGAATAAGGATATCAGATTCCGACCAAGATAACTAGAAATTCCAACCAATAAGAAGCCTATTGACCCTAAAAAAAGGATACATGCCCAGCAGAAATTACTTGTTTTTCGAGAACCCGTTATCAGTTCTATCCATATACGTTCTGATCGCCAGTTCATACTAGATCCAGTTGCATTCTATTGGAATTGAGAGAATAACCCAAATCCATTTGACTTTTTTGCTCCCAAAGTCACTCTCATCAACTAGCACTGTAAACCATCAGGAGTAATTCATCGAATTGGTTAGATATAAAATAAAAAAGATCCCCTTCATATGATCCCACTATGTCTGGATATATCTACATATATATACATTTTGATTCCAGATATCCGATCTATTTTAAAACAGCTATATCCGCATACACTTGCATTTATCCATATATCTTGTATCCACATGCATAACAGCCCCTTCATTTGTGTTCGGAGGCAGCCATATCATATGTCGTATCATTTCCACTAAATGGATATCCGTATTACGATCCAAGGTTTGAAAGAAATTGATGAGATTGGGTCCCATCAGATCTAGACAATCTTGTTTTTTTGAACATGAAGAGATAAAGAAGCCATTGCAATTGCCGGAAATAATAGGCCTACTAAAGGCACAAAAATAGAGGGTAAGTTAAGATCTGTCATAGAATGGGTGCCTCAATTTAATATTTCTACCTGTTATAAAGATATCTATGATAAGTATATCTATTATAAGTATATTATAAGTGCAAGGAATGTAGAACTAAATGAGTGTACCTATTCATCTTTCTCCACGAACTAGATGTATGATAATACACTTTATTATTCTTGTTCCCCCGTCCCTATCTTCTAAGAAACTCTTTCTTACGAGTTCCTGAAAGATTCGTTAGAATTCGATCCAACAGAGATTCATAGTCAAAAATAGAGGGCTCTCGGAAGGTATAGAAATATGCAAGACTTCTATCTGTTAATTATAACATCTGATACGTATGAAGGGAACACGAAATTCTTTTTGATTTCCCTAATTACGCGGAACGAAGAATCAACTTTAACTTCTGATTCTTACTACAATTAGAACTTATGTGAGAACAGAAACCCCCGTTCTTGTTATTTCGATTCAGATGAACTAAAAACTTGTTCGCTACAAATAACTAAACCTAGCGCTCTACTTTTATTTGTATTTGTTTATTTAATTCAAGGGAAAGAACCCGTGGAGCTGAAATAACTCACTTGGAACACCTTTTAAAGGATTACGTGGTACGATTAGATCCAATAAGCCCTTATGGAATAAATACTCAGACGATTGAAAATCGTCGGGTACTGTCACCTTCAATGTTTGTTCAATTACTCTTTTACCCGCAAACGCAATGTGGGCATTGGGTTCGGCAATAATGATATCTCCCAACATACCAAAGCTGGCTGTCACTCCACCGGTTGTAGGAGAGGTAAGGATTGATACATAGAATAACTTTTTATTTGATTGATAATTATATTGATAATTATATAAAGCGGAAGATACTTTAGCCATTTGCATCAAGCTCAAACTTCCTTCTTGCATGCGTGCTCCTCCAGAAGCACACACCACAATAACTGGGAGAGATCTAGTAGTAGCACACTCAAGCAAACGGGTGATTTTCTCGCCTACTACGGTTCCCATACTACCTCCCATGAACTGAAAATCCATAACCCCAATGGCTACGGGAATACCATTTAGTTGACCTATGCCTGTTTGAACAGCCTCAGTTAAACCTGTCTTTCTTTGAAAAGAATAGATCTGATCTCTATAAGGGTTCCCGTCAGAATTAAATTTGATAGGGTCCATAGAGATCATGTCTTCATCCATAGGATCCCAAGTGCCCGGATCAATCGAAAGTTCGATTCTATCTGAACTACTCATTTTCAAATAATGTCCACATTGTTCACAAATACACAGTTGTGAACTAAAAACTTTCTGATAATTCAATTCATAACACTTTTCGCATTGAACCCACAAATATCCATATTTTTGATTTCTCTGCAAATCAATAGATCCTCTTGTTCTTATATTGAAATAACTGCGATTAAGGCTAGTTCTTATACTCGAACTCTCACTGTCACGACCGCTTAAACTCTCACTACAAATGGAACTATAAATGTAACTATCAATACTGATTTCAGAACGAAGATAACTATCAATGCAACTATTAATGTGATTATTCAAACTATATTTAGTATCATAAGTATCATACATGTAACGATCATAGTCGCGATTGTAACTCTTAGGCCCACTATTCAGATAACTAGAAAAAGAACTTTCTAGTTCACTCAGAAAGTAACTATCATTGTGAATCTCAAAAATCTGCTTTTCAATATCCAAATATACGGAATAACTGTCACCATTTCTATCCCTAACCAAAAAAGTGTCATCAAAGATGAAACTCAAAATGTCCCTGACACCGAATAAATGATAAACATTACTACAACTATAACTGCCATTATTACTCCAACTAAGAATGTTTTTCTCTACACCATTTATAATGGGGGTTTCACTTCCACTGGCATTTCCAATAGGACCAAGCCTGCCCGCTGATTTACTTAGCCCACACTTGTGTTCGAACTCCTCGTTAGACAACATCGAATTGAACCACCATTTTTCCATAGAGTATTCCTGCCTCCTGTTTGAAAATACAATAGATGAATAGTCATTCGATAGATGAATAGTCATGCGATAGATGAATAGTCATGCGATGAATCATCATTTTCCTATTTCATTTACTATCGGAATAAGCATATAGAGCCAATTACTCGAATCATTAACTAATAATGAGTTCATTTTGAAAGAAACGATTCTCTTTTGCGGGAACTCGGGGTATCACTTCACTATATATGAATATGATGGAACCTTTTCTTCAATTATAAAGTGGGGTTTCTTCCATGTCGTGTCCAAATTCTCATCGGAAAGAAAAATATTTGTTCCCTCCTCGAAAGAATTCATTTTTG